AAAAATAGAAGAAATAAGACGGCTAGAAATTGCAGAAACTTGGGATAGCTTCCTATTTGCTCAAATAATAAGAGGTTCTATCTTAGTAACTCACTCTATTATTAGAAAATATATTATATTACCTTTATTGATAATAATTAAAAATAGCATCCGTCTGTTATTATTTCAAATTCCCGAATGGTCTGAGGATTTAAAGGATTGGAAACGTGAAATGCATATTAAATGTACTTATAATGGGGTTCAACTATCCGAAACAGAATTTCCAAAAAAATGGTTAATGGATGGTATTCAGATAAAAATCCTATTTCCTTTTTATCTTAAACCTTGGCATAAATATAAATTTCAATCATCTCAGAAGGCTCAACTAAAAAAAACAAAAGACAAAGGAAAAAAAAATGATTTTTGTTTTTTAACAGTTTGGGGAATAGAAACTGAACTACCGTTTGGTTCTGCCAAAAAAAAGCCTTCTTTTTTTGAACCTATTTATAAAGAATTAAAAAAAAGAATCAAAAAATCTAAAACTAAGCCTTTTATGGTTTTAAGGATTTTCAAAGAAAGAGCAACAATTTTACTAAAAGTCGAAAAAGATATTAAAAACTGGATTATAAAAAACTTTATTTTTCTAAAAGGAAAAAGAAAAAACCTTTCAAAACAAAATATAATTCCCCTGAGAGAAATATATGAATTAAATGAAACGAAAAAAGATTCAAGAATGATTAATCAGATGATTCATGAACTATCTGTTCAAAAAAAATTAATGGAGTGGACAAATTCTTCACTCAGCAAAAACAAAATAAAAAATTTGATTGATAGAATAAAGACAATAAGAAATCAAACAGAAGAAATTTCAAAAGAAAAAGAAAACATAACTAATAGTTGTAGCAAACCGCGTTATGATTCTAAAATAATTGAGTCATCAAAAAAAAGTTGGCAGACATTCAAAAGAAAAAATACCCGATTAATTAGTAAATCTTTGTTTTTTTTTAAATATTGCATTGAACAACTGTCTATAGCTTTTTTTCTAGGTATCATTAATATTCCAAGAATTACTACACAACTTTTTTTTGAATCAACAAAAACAATTCTTGATAAATCTATTTACAAGAATGAAGAAATAAATGGAGAAAAAAAAAAAAAAAATAACATTTATTTTATTTCGACTATAAAAAATTTAATATCCAATAAAAAAATTTTTAGTTATGACCTATGCTCTTTATCACAAGCATATGTATTTTACAAATTATCACAAATTAAAGTTAGTAACTTTTCTAAATTAAAGGCTGTTCTTGAATATAACATATGCATAACATCCTTTTTTCTTAAGAATCAAATAAAGGATTTTTTTCAAGAACAAGGAATCTTTCATTATGAATTGAAAGATAAAACCTTTTTAAATTCCGAAATAAATCAATGGAAAAACTGGTTACGAAGTCATTCTCAATACAATTTACCTCAGATTGCATGGGCTAGATTAGTAACCAAAAAATGGAAAAATAAAATAAACCACGACTCTCTAGTTATAAATCCAAGTTTAATCAAAGAGTATTCATATGAAAAAAAAATTTTTGATAATTACAAAAAACAAAATTTTTTTGAGGCCGACTCGTTATTAAATCCAAAACATAATTTTAAAAAAGATTATATATATAATCTTTTTTGCTACAAATATATTCATTCTACAGAAAAATTCTGTGACATGTCTATAGGCCTTGCTCTAGATAATTATTTAGTCTCTTGTTTTCTAGAAAAATATAATATTTGGGGTATAGAGGAAATTCGACATAGAAAATATTTGGATTGGAGAATTCTCAACTTTTGGTTTAGAAAAAAAGTAAATATTGAGCCCTGGATTGAGCCCTGGGTTGATACCATGAGTAAAAAAAAATCTATTAAGACTAAAGTTCATAATTATCAAAGAATTGATAAAATAATTAAGACGGGTCTTGCCAATAAAAAAAGTTTTTTTTTTGATTGGATGGGAATAAATGAAGAAATACTAAATCGTGGTATAACAAATTTTGAATTTTTTTTCTTTCCAGAATTTTTATTATTTTCTAGTACATATAAACTGAAACCGTGGGTCATACCAATTAAATTACTGCTTTTCAATTTTAATGAAAAAAAAAATGTTAATAAAAAGTTCACTCTAAAGAAAAAAGGTTTTATATCATCAAACGAAAAAAAATACCTTCGATTTTATAATCTAAATAAAGAAGAAAAAGAATCAGATAAAGAAAAAAAAATAAATCGTAAATCAACTATATTAAACCAAGAAAAAAATATTGAAAAAATTTATGCAGAATCGAGGATAAAAAAACGTAAAAATAAAAAACAATACAAAAGCAATACTGAAGTGGAACTTGATTTATTTCTCAGAAGGTATTCGCGTTTTCAATTGCGATGGAATTGTTTTTTTAATCAAAAAATGATCGATAATATAAAAGTATACTGTCTCTTGGTTAGACTAAAAAATCCAAACGAGATAACGATATCTTCTATTGAAAGAGGAGAGATGAGCCTAGATATTCTAATGATTGAGAAGAATTTAACTTTTACAAAATTAATGAAAAAAGGAATATTGATTATTGAACCTGTCCGTTTGTCTGTAAAAAACGATGGACAACTTATTATATATAGAACCATAGGTATTTCATTGGTTCATAAAAATAAACACAAAATAAGTAAAAGATATAAAAAAAAAAGCTATATTGATAAAAAAAATAATTATGATAAAAAAAATAATTATGATTTTTTTGTCCCTGAAAATATTCTATCCCCTAAACGACGTAGAGAATTTCGAATTTTAATTTGTTTCAACTTAAAAAAAAAAAATGCGAGGGATAGAAATTCAAGATTTGATAATAATATTAAAAACTTGACCACAATTTTGCATAAAAAGAAAGATCTTGATAAGGATAAAAATAACCTAATTAAATTAAAATCCTTTCTTTGGCCCAATTTTAGATTAGAAGATTTAGCTTGTATGAATCGCTATTGGTTTAATACTACTAACGGAAATAATTTCAGTATGATAAGAATACATATGTATACGCGATTTCAAATTCATTAATGATAGATCCTTTTTACTATATATATATAATATAAGTTACGATATATGAAAAAAATTGTATGCACAAATATGAGGGATTGTTTTAAATTAAATCTTTATACATGAGATTCATTTAATCAATGACATAGATACCAATCAGAGCAGATCCATAAATAAATTAAATAAATTAACAGAATCCTTCTTTTTTAGATCTAAATTTAGACTTTTTTTTTATAAAATTAAGAATTAAGAAGTTGATAATTAAATTAAGATCCTTGTACAAAAAAACTACTATTTATTATTATTACTGATCAGTAAAATTAATATCTTTCAATTCATATTAAAAAGGGAAGGATTTCTTTTTATGATAAAAAATGCATTTATTTCATTTCAAGAAAAAAAAGAAGAAAGCAGGGGATCTGTTGAATTTCAAGTATTCAGTTTCACTAATAAGATACGAAGACTTACTTTACATTTGGAATTGCACAGAAAAGATTATTTATCTCAGAGGGGTCTACGAAAAATTCTGGGAAAACGTCAACGACTGCTGGCTTATTTGTCAAAAAAAAATAGAGTACGTTATAAAGAATTAATTAATCAGTTAAATATTCGGGAATTAAAAACTCGTTAAATTCCAAAATTGTAAATTAGTTAATTTTTTAGATCTTGAATTTTTTGATAAACTTCTTTTTCAGCAATCTAATTCATGCCAGAACGAATCAAGGAAAAACTTATGAAGAGACCAGTTACAGGAAAAGATCTTATGATAGTCAATATGGGACCTCACCACCCATCCATGCATGGTGTTCTTCGCTTAATTGTTACTCTAGATGGTGAGGATGTTGTTGACTGTGAACCCATATTGGGTTATTTACACAGAGGAATGGAAAAAATTGCAGAAAACCGAGCAATTATACAATATTTACCTTATGTAACGCGATGGGATTATTTAGCTACTATGTTTACAGAAGCAATAACAGTAAATGGACCAGAACAATTGGGAAATATTCAAGTTCCTAAAAGGGCCAGCTATATCAGAGTAATTATGCTGGAATTGAGTCGTATAGCTTCTCATCTGTTATGGCTCGGCCCTTTTATGGCAGATATTGGTGCACAGACCCCCTTTTTCTATATTTTCAGAGAACGAGAATTTGTATATGATCTATTCGAAGCTGCCACCGGTATGAGAATGATGCATAATTTTTTTCGTATTGGAGGAATAGCGGCTGATTTACCTTATGGTTGGATAGATAAATGCTTGGATTTTTGTGATTATTTTTTAACAGAGGTTGTTGAATATCAAAACCTTATTACACGAAATCCTATTTTTTTAGAACGGGTTGAAGGAGTTGGGATTATTGGTGGGGAAGAAGCAATAAATTGGGGTTTATCCGGACCAATGCTACGCGCATCCGGAATACCATGGGATCTTCGTAAAGTTGATCATTATGAGTCTTACGATGAATTTGAATGGGAAATTCAGTGGCAAAAACAAGGAGATTCATTAGCTCGTTATTTAGTACGACTTAGCGAAATGACAGAATCCATAAAAATTATTCAACAGGCTCTGGAAGGACTTCCGGGGGGTCCCTATGAGAATTTAGAAAGCAGAGGCTTTGATATAAAGAGGAATCCCGAATGGAATGATTTTGAATATCGATTCATTAGTAAAAAACCTTCTCCTACTTTTGAATTATCAAAACAAGAACTTTATGTAAGAGTTGAAGCTCCAAAAGGGGAATTGGGAATTTTTATCATAGGAGATCAAAGTGGGTTTCCTTGGAGATGGAAAATCCGACCACCCGGTTTTATTAATTTGCAAATTCTTCCTGAACTAGTTAAAAGAATGAAATTGGCTGATATTATGACGATACTCGGTAGCATAGATATAATTATGGGAGAAGTTGATCGTTAAAATGATAATTTATGCAACAGAAGTACAAACTATAAATTCTTTTGTTAGATTGGAATCTTTAAAAGAGGTCTATGGACTCATATGGATATTTGTCCCTATATTTTCTCTTGTATTGGGAATCATAACAGGTGTACTAGTAATTGTGTGGTTAGAAAGAGAAATATCTGCAGGGATACAACAACGTATTGGACCTGAATACGCCGGCCCGTTGGGAATTCTTCAAGCTCTAGCCGACGGGACAAAACTACTTTTCAAAGAAGATCTTCGTCCATCTAGAGGAAATACTCCTTTATTTAGTATTGGACCATCTATAGCAGTTATCTCAATTTTACTAAGTTATTCAGTAATTCCCTTTAGCAATCCCCTTGTTTTAGCGGATCTCAATATCGGTATTTTTTTATGGATTGCCATCTCAAGTATTGCTCCGATTGGACTTCTTATGTCAGGATATGGATCAAATAATAAATATTCTTTTTTAGGTGGTCTGCGAGCTGCTGCCCAATCGATTAGTTATGAAATACCATTAACTCTATGTGTTTTATCAATATCTCTACGTGCGATTCGTTGAAACATAAACGTTTATTTTTACTATTCCGTTAGACCAATAAATAAAAAAATAAATATATATATTTATCTTTCGGATTAATCTTAATAAAAGGAATTTGATAGTTCTATATGAGTGAAAAAAACTGCTCACAAATTAGCAGTAAAAAGAAAAATTTAGTCTCATTTCCTATGTACAAAGGTTAAACGTAAATAAACATAAGCGTAAGAATCACTTTACCCCAAGGTTGGTTGATTAGTCATCCTGGCTTGAAGCGGGTTAAAAATACTAATCGTATGACGTTTTCACTATCAGTTATATGGATTAACATACATGTATTACAAAACAAAGTGAGCGGCAATTAGGTAAAAATGAGTGGATGGTTAGAAACACCAAAATACACAAAGAATTTGTAATAGAGATTAACCAAATTGAAAAAGATATTTATGTATAACATAAGATAACAAAAAAAAAAAGAAGGTTAATTGGGGCTTGAAATTAGTAGAAATGATCAGACAGTACTCCCCAAGATTCCGATTCAGAGTATGCTCCTATCCACGGATAAATGTAATGACTATCAGAAACGAAATAATCCTTTATTTTTTAGTCCACCAACCTTTTTTTTTTATAAAAAAGAAAGAAGAATAGGAACGAAACAAGGATATTTTTTTCATATATTTCGAAAATAAAATAGAATTTCTGTCATGAATAAAAAACTAATAGGATGTCGAATTCTTTTTCGTAATTGAAAATCACTATGGGCTTAAATACCTATTCTTTTTTTTACAAGGAGTATTTTATTAAAGGATTAAGTTATTACTCAACAAATAGAAATTAAAATTTGTAAAGGATGAGATGAATTCCGAAGCGCTTTTTTTATTCTTATAATTTGAGCAGACAGAATTCCATTGGTATAATTTGGGACCCCAGATATATTTATATTTAATCTATTTTAGAATACATCATATCCATCTAAATAATACTAATCTGGTCCTTAGATTTATTTATGGCCCCCGAGGAGCCGTATGAGGCGAAGACCTCATGTACGGTTTTGTAATAGCGGTGAGAATAGTAATGTTATCACCGACTAGGATTATCTAACAGTTTAAGTACAGTTGATATAGTTGAGGCACAATCAAAATATGGTTTTTGGGGATGGAATTTGTGGCGTCAACCTATAGGTTTTTTCATGTTTCTAATTTCTTCCCTAGCAGAATGCGAGAGGTTACCGTTTGATTTACCAGAAGCGGAAGAAGAATTAATAGCAGGTTATCAAACTGAATATTCAGGTATCAAATTTGGTTTATTTTACGTTGCTTCTTATCTAAATCTATTAATTTCCTCATTATTTGTAACAGTTCTATACTTAGGCGGTTGGAATATTTCTATTCCGTATATATCTATTCTGGAGCTATTTGAAAGGGATCAAATTTTTGGAACAACAATTGGTATCTTTATTACATTAGCTAAAACTTATTTGTTCTTGTTCATTTCTATCGCAACAAGATGGACTTTACCTAGGCTAAGAATGGATCAACTATTAAATCTTGGATGGAAATTTCTTTTACCGATTTCCCTTGGTAATCTATTATTAACAACTTCTTTCCAACTCTTTTCACTCTAAATTGAAAATGAATACAACATATTCATTACTTGTTTTAAACAAGAGAAAGAAACAAATATAAAATTATTCATAGATAATTACAATATGCTTCCTATGATAACCGGGTTCATTAATTATGGTCAACAAACCCTACGAGCTGCAAGGTATATTGGTCAAGGTTTCATGATTACCTTATCCCACACAAATCGTTTACCTGTAACTATTCAATATCCCTATGAAAAATTAATAACATCGGAACGTTTCCGCGGTCGAATCCATTTCGAATTTGATAAATGCATTGCTTGTGAAGTATGTGTTCGAGTATGTCCTATAGATCTGCCTGTTGTTGATTGGAAATTGGAAACTAATATTCGAAAAAAACGATTGCTTAATTACAGTATTGATTTTGGAATTTGTATATTTTGTGGTAATTGTGTTGAGTATTGTCCAACAAATTGTTTGTCAATGACTGAAGAATATGAATTTTCAACTTATGATCGTCACGAATTGAATTATAATCAAATAGCTTTGGGTCGTTTACCAATGTCAGTAATTGACGATTACACTATTCGAACAATTTTGAATTCACCTCAAACAAAAAATTGGTAAACCCTTTAATTATATTAAAAAATGAATTCAAAATTGTTGAATTATATAAAGGATTTAATTAAAAATTTGTATTGTATTTATATAAAAATATTAAGTATTAAGGCTCATTCTTTTAATATAATATATTCGTAATTACTTTCTTTAAATAGATAGGTTGAAAATACACTTTAGAATAAAAAAAGCGAAACTCTCTAATAATTGTATCTACATCAATTCATATCCATTAGATTCTAATTTCACTCTATTAGAAACATATAAAAAAAATTTCCCGGTTAAATTAATAAGGTCATGAAAAGTATTTCGATTTATTTATTATTTTAATAATATAATGGATTTGCCTGGACCAATACATGATTTTCTTTTAGTTTTTCTGGGATCCGGTCTTTTAGTAGGAGGTTTAGGAGTGGTATTACTTCCCAACCCAATATTTTCAGCCTTTTCCTTAGGATTTGTTCTTGTTTGTATATCTTTATTGTATATTCTATCAAATTCCCATTTTGTAGCTGCTGCACAACTCCTTATTTACGTGGGGGCCATAAATGTTTTAATCATATTTGCTGTGATGTTCATGAATGATTCAGAATATTCCACAGATTTCAATCTGTGGACCGTTGGGGATGGGATTACTTCAGTGATTTGTACAACTATTCTTTTTTCATTAATTTCTACTATTTTTGATACGTCATGGTACGGGGTTATTTGGACTACAAGATTAAACCAGATTCTAGAGCAAGATTTAATAAGTAATAGTCAACAAATAGGAATTCATTTATCAACAGATTTTTTTCTTCCATTTGAACTCATTTCAATAATTCTTTTAGTTGCTTTGATAGGTGCAATTTCTGTGGCTCGTCAATAAAAAACGTTCTAATTAGTAAAGACCAAAGAAAACTTTGTTTGTGTATGTTATAATATTTTTTTCCGTTCATTCAATTTAATTTGATTGAATACTATTTAAGATTTTAAATATCAATTTTTATATTTGATATATATTTTATCAATTTTTCCCTAATATAGTTTTTATTCGTACTTTTTTGTTATATTATAGTTGATTGAATTCGGTGAATTATTTTCAATTCATATTGAAATGAATCAAAATTGATAAGGAGTTGCTGAATGATACTCGAACATGTACTTGTTTTGAGTGCCTATTTATTTTTGATTGGTCTTTATGGATTGATCACGAGTCGAAATATGGTTAGGGCTCTTATGTGTCTTGAACTTATACTCAATGCAGTTAATATGAATTTCGTAACATTTTCTTATTTTTTTGATAATTCTCAACTAAAAGGGGATATTTTCTGCATTTTTATTATAGCAATTGCAGCCGCTGAAGCAGCTATTGGATTAGCTATAGTCTCGTCAATTTTTCGTAACAGAAAATCAACTCGCATCAACCAATCGACCTTATTAAATAAGTAGCATAAATAAAAAAATTATAGGTTGAAATTTGCATATATCTATATAATAGGTTATGACTTACTAGATTATATTTGTGATTTTTTTATAAGAAATCAAAGTATTTTAGCCCCATTTTTAAATCAATTGAGCCAGAATTCATTAAAAAAATTCTATTAAAGGAAATCATTGCTTCATCTAGTATTTTAATATATCATTTAGTTAGAAGTTTACTAGATTGAAAATTTATGACATTCAAAAAACTATAGATCCTATGTCACATTCAGTAAAAATTTATGATACCTGTATAGGATGTACTCAATGTGTCCGAGCATGCCCTACAGACGTATTAGAAATGATACCTTGGGATGGATGTAAAGCTAAGCAAATAGCTTCCGCTCCAAGAACCGAGGACTGTGTTGGTTGTAAGAGATGTGAATCTGCCTGTCCAACGGATTTTTTGAGCGTTCGAGTTTATTTATGGCATGAAACAACTCGAAGCATGGGTCTAGCTTATTGATACGTTACCAAAAACCTCATTCTTATTGATACGTTACCAAAAACCTCATTTGAATAAATTTGGAATACATTTTATTTTTTTTATTGACAAGTACTCGTACTCAAAAAAGTTATATTATATATATTTATTTTTTTAAAGTTATATTATATATATTTATTTTTTTAAAGTTATATTATATATATTTTTTTTTTTGAGTACGCGTTCTTTGGACCTGGTGTATCTTGTCTTTACCACGAATGATTTTCCTTGGTTAACAATAATTGTTGTTTTTCCAATATCTGCCGGTTCGTTAATGTTATTTCTCCCACATAGGGGAAATAAAGTAAATAAATGGTATACTATATGCATTTGTATCCTAGAACTTCTTCTAACGACCTATGCTTTTTGTTATAATTTTAAAATGGACGATCCATTAATTCAACTGGCCGAAGATTATAAATGGATCAATTTTTTAAATTTTTACTGGAGACTGGGAATAGATGGACTTTCTATAGGAACGATTTTACTGACGGGATTTATTACTACTTTAGCTACTTTAGCGGCTTTTCCAGTTACTCGGGATTCCCGATTATTCCATTTCCTGATGTTAGCAATGTACAGCGGTCAAATAGGATCATTTTCTTCTCGGGATCTTTTACTTTTTTTCATCATGTGGGAATTAGAATTAATTCCCGTTTATCTACTTTTATCCATGTGGGGTGGAAAGAAACGTCTGTATTCAGCTACAAAATTTATTTTATACACTGCAGGAAGTTCTATTTTTTTATTAATAGGAGTTTTAGGTATAAGTTTATATGGTTCGAACGAACCAACTTTAAATTTAGAACTATTAGCTAATCAATCCTATCCTGTCACACTCGAAATACTATTTTATATTGGATTTCTTATTGCTTTTGCCGTCAAATCACCGATTATACCTTTACATACTTGGTTACCTGACACCCACGGCGAGGCACATTACAGTACCTGTATGCTTCTCGCTGGAATCTTATTAAAAATGGGAGCATATGGGTTGGTTCGAATCAATATGGAATTATTACCTCATGCCCATTCTATGTTTTCTCCTTGGTTGATGGTAGTCGGTACAATCCAAATAATTTATGCAGCTTCAACATCTCCCGGTCAACGTAATTTAAAAAAGAGAATAGCCTATTCTTCTGTATCTCATATGGGTTTTATAATTATAGGTATTGGTTCTATAACGGATCCTGGACTTAATGGAGCTATTTTACAAATAATCTCTCATGGATTTATTGGCGCTGCACTTTTTTTCTTGGCAGGAACGAGTTATGATAGAATTAGGCTTGTTTATCTTGATGAAATGGGTGGAATGGCTATCTCCATTCCAAAGATATTTACAATGTTCACTATCTTATCGATGGCTTCCCTTGCATTACCGGGCATGAGTGGTTTTGTTGCAGAATTTATAGTTTTTTTTGGAATAATTACCAGCCAAAAATATTTCTTTATTTCAAAAATTTTAATTATTTTTGTAATGGCAATTGGAATGATATTAACTCCTATATATTTATTATCTATGTCACGTCAAATGTTCTATGGATACAAGTTAATTAATGTCAAAAACTTTTCTTTTTTTGATTCTGGACCCCGAGAGTTATTTCTTTCAATCTCTATTCTTCTACCCATAATAGGTATTGGGATTTATCCTGATTTTGTGCTCTCATTAGCAAATGACAAGGTCGAATCCATTTTATCTAATTATTTTTATGGATAGTTTTCAGGAAATAAAAAAAAGCATTAAATTTAATTGTAATCAGAAGTCTTTTGTCTTTGTATTGTGAGAACCTTTTGAATCAAGTAGTACAATGATTCAAAAGGTTCTTGATGATTTACTACTAAAACTAAATTATATTTCTTAATTTATATGAAGTTATATATAGATGCTATTCTTTATTTATTTGGATTCCTTTATTTTTTTGTTAATGTTTTATTTAATTAGATGTAAATGAACCATAACTATGTAAACCTATTCCTAAAAGATTGACGCCAAAATAGCATATCCAAATTAAAATAAAGCCTATCGAAGCCACAATTGCAGAATTTATACCTCTAACATTCCTATTTGTTTTAATATGTAAATAAATTGCGAATATGGTCCAAGTAATAAATGCCCAAGTTTCTTTTGGATCCCAATTCCAATATGAACCCCATGTCTCATTAGCCCATACAGCTCCTGAAAGAATGCCGACGGTTAAAAAGATAAATCCAAGACTAATAATACGAAAACTCAAATAATCTAATTGTTCAATCAATTGATACCTATAATAATTTCTCGAAAAACTAAAATTAATGTTTTGTTGTAGTAAAATAGAATTTCTTTCGTTTATGTAGTAAAGTACATCAAAAGAAAATAATTTATTTAATAAAATTTTTTTGTTTATATTCTTTTTCCAAAAAGTAGGTCCGACTTTGCGAAATGTAATGACTATAAGAGCTATTGATAATAATGATCCGCATAAAAGAGCGCCATAGCCTAATATCATCATACTTACGTGCATCATTAACCACTGGGACTGGAGAGCTGGTACTAATATTGCAGACTTAGGCATTTTGTTTAAAAGACCTGAAGTAGCAAAACCCTGAATAAAAAAAGCACTTGGCGCAGTTATTGCGTTTAAGTGATTTTTTTTTTTTTTTTTTTTATTAAAATAGGAAACCATATGAATAATTGAAAAAGCCCATGAAAGAAAAATTAATGATTCATATAAATTACTTAATGGAAAATGTCCTGAATAAATCCAACGAGTGAATAATAATCCTGTTATACCAAAAAACGTAATTACGATTCCTTTATCTGATGAATCAAAAAATCCTATGATTTCATCTAAATTAACTAATAAAGTTAAAAAATAAATTGTCAGTACAATTGAAACGACCGAAAAAGATATATGAGTTAATATATGCTCTAAAATTGAAAAAATCATAAAAAATTTGTTAAAAATTAATAAATTAATACTAGGTTTTACCCGATTTTAGAAAAAAAAGTCGGGTATTAATTTTATTATAAAACTTATAATATTTCTTTTATAAGATCTTATGCCGCTACTCGGACTCGAACCGAGATGCTTTAGCACTGCTTCCTAAGAGCAGCGTGTCTACCAATTTCACCATAGCGGCAACTTGTTCAAAACAATACTAACAAGTTTTTATTCAATCGTCGAGATTAAAATTTAAATAAATAAGTAAAGAAGACAATTCAATGGAATTTACAATTGATTTCATGAATAAAAATTGGTTTAAATAGGTATTTGGGATTTTAATTCAATTAAGATTTTTTTTATCTAAGTTATTTTAAATTATTTTAATTCACTTTTTGTACTTTATATTTTTTTTATAGAATACAATGAAAAATGTAACTAAATTAAAGTAGTTGGGACTTCAACCCAAAGACAAAACTCTAAATGATCTTTATCATTTTTTTTTTATTTATATGATTAAAAAAAAATGCTTTTTCTAAAAATTAAAACTTCTCCAAAATCCTTATAAATTTTAAATAAAATAAGATTTGCCTAATTGTTCAAGATAAATTAAAAAAAGAATTATCAAAATATCCATTTTGATGCATCTTTTTATATTGTACAAACATAAGATTTTTTGATCACTTAAAAATAATATATGATATTATTTATTATTATTATTATATAATATTTACTTATTCTAGATAGATGCTTTTATAACTTTGATTAAAAGTAAAGAATATAATAATTCAGAGAAATAATAATTCCTAAAGGTATAAAGTGAAAATTTAAAATTTTTCACTAAAATTAATTTCAAGAACCTATTGATTTCGCTTAAAGATCTTGTATTTCCTCTTAAGAGGAAATACAAGATCTTTATTTATTATTGCATGAAGTTAGTAATGGGTAAAAAAAGAATCCCTTTTTTGAAAAAAAAAAAAAAAATGTTAATCTTTATTTTTTTATCTATATATTATCTTTTTTTTTCCTCTTTTGGTTCCTATTTATTTTTTTTCTATGTATTCTAAAAAAATTGTTTTTAAGTTAGGCTAATTATAATTATTCTAGTGTTTTTTATTTATTTTGTTGTACAAAAAAACTTTTTGAATTACCTGTAGAAAGTGATTTACCTAACGAAAAAGCTTTCAACGATTTCCAATATCCCTTCTTTTTCCAAATGTTTTTACGAATACGCTTTTTCGAGATAGAAGTACGTTTTTTTGGAACTGCCATTCAAAAATGAAAACAAAAGTTTTTCAGTGGTATAATTGGATGTCAAAGACATTTATTATTCTATTCTTTGGTACTCCATATCGAGTGATTTTTTTCTTTAAAATTTTTTTTTTTTTTATTATATATATATATTTTTCAAAACAAAAAAGACATTCAAAAGTTTAAAACCCAACTATTTTTTTACTTTTTTTTATAAAATTTGGTTATTAAAAAATTTTTTTATTTAACATTTGAAATCCGTACGAGAGTGCTCATTTAATTAATCTATACTGATAGATTATATTATCAAAAAAATTATTAAATTTCTTCATTTCATATGTAAAATGTAAAAAAAAATATCGATAATATTTCTTGAAAAAAAAAATAACTTAGTGTACTGGAAGACAATCACTAAATTCCATAATTAAAAATGAAAATTCATTCCTTAATAATTCTTAAATAATCAAACTCAAATAACTTTTTTTTAGGTAAAGTTTTTTATTATATAATTAATATTAAGTATTTTTTTTATCGTGTAAATCTTTGTTCTATTCTTAATATATGTATATAAATTATTGTAATACGGAATTAGAATTCACTTTTTATGTATCTGCATAAAATCACAATTTTATTTAGTAGTAATAAAAAAAAAAAAAAATAAATTTTTTGACAGTAACTTAGTAATATTATTGAATCACTTATAATTTTTGGATTTGAATATATATTTATTTTCAAAGATTTATGACGGAACTAATTCTAAAAAATTTATATTTAGGTTTGAAATAACGTGCTATTTTATTGTCCCCTTTGAAAAAAATATATACAAACCAGTGAATAAGAAATAATAAATTTAAGAATAAAATAAAAAGGGTTTTTTATTTTATGGAACATACATATCAATATTCATGGATCATCCCTTTCATTCCACTTCCAGTACCTTTTTTACTGGGAGTTGGACTTCTACTTTTTCCAACAGCAACAAAAAACCTTCGACGTATGTGGACTTTTCTGAGTATTTTTTTGTTAAGTATAGTTATGATTTTTTCACTCTATCTATCTATTCAACAAATTTTTCTAAGTTGCATTCATCAAAATGTATGGTCTTGGACCATAAATAATGAATTTTCTTTTGAGTTCGGTTACTTTATTGATCCACTTACTTATATTATGTC